TTTTATCATTATTGATAGGAATTTCTCTTGTTAAGACCCTATGAATCGCTTGAACCCCAGATTCATACTAGAACCACGATGATTCAATAAAACCCTAAAGCTAAGCACAAGGATTCCTTGAGTAAGAACCATTGGATCATCACTTATTCAATCAATAGGATACGTATTTTATTATGACTAATAATACAAAAAAATTTGTCTGTTGGTTAAACAAAATAGGCATAATTTGAAATAAAAAAAATCTTTCGATTTATAACTTCTAATTCTTTTTTTGAAAAGCAATTTTTTTTGAATCCGATCTCGAGGTCTGAATATTAAATATGAATCATAGTTCAAATATTTCTTGATCTATTTTAGCTATTCCGTGTTTCAGATACCAAAAAAAATATCCGACGAGGTAGAACCATCTCTATCAGGATAAGATGACAGACTCATTTTCTGTATTATCAATAGGATCAATTAGAACAAGTCACACACTCATATTTCCGGAAATACAGAAAGAAAGAAATTCCGCGATCGAACTACCGGAATAGAAATAGGAGCTCTAAAAATTCACTGTGTATTGAAAGGCTAGAACTTCCTGGTTTTTTTGGATTTCATTTTCTTGTGGATTTAATTCATTGAAATTCCATCCAGTAAAACGGAAGAATTATAAATTTCCAAAATAATAGATAGGAATACTGCAAATAAAGCCATTGCAACTCCCATCAAAGGGGTAGTTCCCCACCCAGGAGCTACTTTACCATATTCCGAATTCAACGGTTTCAATAAAGCCCCTACGGTAGTAGGTTTTGGACGAGATCTAGAACTACCCTCAACGGTTTGTGTAGCCATAAATCCGATTATATTCATTGAGATCTGTTGACTTTGTATACAATTCCGTTGTAAATAAATGATTTTATCATAGATCCATTGTGGTCTTAAAATTATATAATAATGGAAACAGCAACCCTAGTCGCCATCTTTATATCTGGTTTACTTGTAAGTTTTACTGGGTATGCTTTATATACCGCTTTTGGGCAACCCTCTCAACAACTAAGAGATCCCTTCGAGGAACACGGAGACTAGTCGAAGTAATGAGCCTTCCAATATGGAAAGGCTCATTACTTCAATTGAGATAATGAAAAATCATTTCATTTTTTAGTTGGAACTTTAGGAGGTTCCCGAAAAAAGATAGCGAAAAAAATTATCCCTAGAGTAGAGACTAATAGAAATGTATAAACCAATGCTTCCATAGATTCGATTGTGGTTTACAATTATAGCTTCCATACCTGTTTACTTGGGATTATTTCCCGATAATGATAAAGAAAGGGCGGTAATTCAAATCAAGATTGCTCTAGTATCCTATGTCAAATCACAAAGCAATGTTGTATTAAACTCCTTGTCTTCGTGTAGTTGGATCTCCAATTTTTTGGAATGCACCAAATTCTACTTGAACATCCAAATCGGGGTCAATACCAGCAAAAACATCTCTGAACAAGGTTCTAGACCCATGCCAAATGTGCCCGAAGAAGAAGAGTAGAGCAAAGGAGGCATGTCCAAAAGTAAACCAACCCCTCGGACTACTACGAAAAACACCATCAGATTTCAAAGTAGCACGGTCTAATTCGAAAATTTCACCCAATTGAGCACGTCTAGCATATTTTTTCACAGTAGCAGGATCGCTATAACTGACTCCGTTGAGTTCGCCACCGTAAAACTCAACAGTTACACCTACTTGTTCAACACTATACTTTGATTCTGCTCTTCTAAAAGGAACGTCAGCTCTAACAATTCCGTCCCCATCTATCAAAACGACCGGAAAGGTTTCAAAAAAAGTAGGCATACGGCGTACAAAGAGTTCACGTCCTTCTTTATCTCTAAAAATAGGGTGTCCTAACCATCCAACAGCTATTCCATCGCCGTTGTCCATTGAGCCCGCTCTAAATAATCCTCCTTTCGCCGGATTATTGCCAATATAATCATAAAAGGCCAATTTCTCAGGAATTTTCGACCAAGCTTCTGATAAACTTTGATTTTCGGCTAGCCCAGCACTTACTCGTCGGTATATTTCTTGCTGAAAGTATCCCTGATCCCATTGATAACGAGTGGGTCCAAATAATTCGATCGGAGTAGTTGCTGAACCATACCACATAGTTCCGGCAACAACAAAAGCTGCAAAAAAGACAGCCGCGATACTACTAGAAAGAACGGTTTCAATATTGCCCATACGTAATCCTTTGTATAGACGTTGAGGCGGACGGACACTAAGATGGAATAGACCGGCTAATATGCCTAATGTCCCTGCTGCAATATGATGAGAGGCTATTCCTCCTGGAACAAAAGGATCAAAGCCTTCCACGCCCCATGCTGGACTTACAGGTTGTACTTTTCCAGTTAGTCCATAAGGATCGGACACCCATATTCCGGGCCCGTACAAGCCTGTTACATGAAATGCACCAAAACCAAAACAAGCCACCCCGGAAAGAAATAAATGAATTCCAAAAATCTTAGGCAAATCCAAAGAAGGTTTTCCCGTACGTTCATCAGAAAATATTTCTAGATCCCAATACACCCAATGCCAAATAGCTGCCAAAAAGCACAAGCCAGAAAACATAATATGCGCTCCGGCCACACCTTCGTAACTCCAAATGCCGGGATCCGTTATAGTCCCCCCTGTAATACTCCAACCGCCCCATGAATTGGTTATTCCTAAACGAGTCATGAAAGGTATAACGAACATACCCTGTCTCCACATTGGATCAAGAACGGGGTCAGAGGGATCAAAAACTGCTAATTCATACAGAGCCATCGAACCGGCCCAACCAGCAACCAGAGCTGTATGCATGATATGGACAGAAATCAACCGACCGGGATCATTTAATACGACGGTATGAACACGATACCAAGGCAAACCCATGGAAATACCCCTTTATCAAAGAAAAATAACACTATGTAACTTTATTGCATTGGAAAAGACTATGACTATGCAATGGATCCCTTTTGTTCAATGGATTATCTCGGAACAAGGGTTAATGTTTGTTCTATTCTGTTGGTAATAATGGAACAATTAGGTTTGTAGGAACAAAGAGAAACAAATCTATTCTATACCCGATAAGTAGCAATACGCAATGGGGAGTTGATATCAGCGTCTACCAGTAAATGCTTTCATACTTGTTCATGATTGGAAGGCTATATTGGTAAGAATTTTCCTTTATTTATTCTGTCTTCTTAAACTAAATCTTTCTAATCTATGCAGAAAATAGAATTAAAGGTTGATATTATAAAGACAATAATCCTAATTATTACGTTTCCACATCAAAGTGAAATAGAGTACTTAATTTTTTCTTTCATTTAATGCCTATTGGTGTTCCAAAAGTTCCCTTTCGAAGTCCTGGAGAGGAAGATGCATCTTGGGTTGACGTATAGTGCGACTTGTCAGATATATTGGGTCATATGGGATTTCCCCGTTCTCTCTACCGATTGAGATATCCTCCCTTTCGCCCAAGAAAAATGGATTGAATCATACCAAATTTGGAGCGTGAAATGCAATTAGATCTATTTTTTAGTTTTAGGGGGATTCAGATTAATATTATCAATTAGAATAATTTATGGTTGGCTCGGTTGGACTAAAAAAATGAAGTATCCAGGCTCCGTTTATAAAAACCCGAATCCCAGTTGGGAATATATTGCAGATTACTACTTGTATTATATAGTTTATTTACTTTAACTCTTAATCGTTTCGATTTGAAATTAAAAATAGAAAAAGAGTGATTTTAACTTTAATCACTCGATTAAAGTAATGAATATAATATGTTGAATATTAAAATTGACGAAATAAATAAAAAAAGGGGGGGGGGGGGGAAATCTTAACAAAAAAACCAAGTGGTATTGGAAAGATTTGTCCTATATGTGCAAATCAAAATCGTGCAGATCTTTACCCGGAGTAGAGCATAAACCTAAAAAAATTAAAGAGACCCATTCAAGAACAAGAAAATGACATCGTGATTTCGATTGGATCTCGATGATATGATACATCAATGAAAAGTAAGTTCGATAAGTTTAGTAAATTCTATTTTTTTTTTCGCTTTTAGTACAATTTTATTCTATATTTAATTATAGAAATATTATTCTATGGGTAATTGGGTAATTTCGGGAAAGGAGCAAAAAGGAATCTTTCTTGAAAAATAGCAAAGAAGACCCATTATAAGTTGTAAAAACCTCAATGAAAAATAAAAAAGGATATAAAATCTACACATTGATTTTTTTTCACAATTTTGTTTGAACCGTATGCATCAAAAGGTGCATGTACGGTTCCTAAGGGATACCATTTTACCCTAATCAACCGACTTTATCGAGAAAGATTACTTTTTTTAGGTCAAGAAGTCGATAGCGAGATCTCGAATCAACTTATTGGTCTTATGGTATATCTCAGTATCGAGGATGATACCAAGGATTTGTATTTGTTTATAAATTCTCCTGGCGGATGGGTAATACCTGGAGTAGCTATTTATGATACCATGCAATTTGTGCGACCAGATGTACATACAATATGCATGGGATTGGCTGCTTCAATGGGATCTTTTATCCTGGTCGGAGGAGAAATTACCAAACGTCTAGCATTCCCTCACGCTTGGCGCCAATGAGTTTTTTATTTGAGAGAAAAAAGAAGACTATGCCTTCACCATATGAAATATTATTTAAGTAATAATAGCATGGCACTTTGAATTCGATATGAGAAAATTTTTCTCTATTTTATTTTCAAAACATTCGATTATGTATCGAAAGAGTAGTATGAGATGAAGAGTATTCCCGATTTTTTTTATTTTATATCAGGAGCCCATTTCAGCGTCACAAACTTTTTTTCATAAAAAAAAGACTCTATTTATGTTCGAAAGAGTACAAAAAAACTTTCTTCATTATTTTTCGGATCAAAAAGAAACTTTGGGATTGCTGAACTACAGACGAAATAAATATATAAAGCAACGGAGCCATCATAGTATTTTTGAACTCCTACGAAAAGAAGGGTGGTAATTGGATAATTTACTGATCGGGATCTAATCGATTCTATATTTTTTCTTTTTTCTAACGGAAAATGAAAGTAAATTCCATTGTAGAGCCGTATGCAATGCGAAAAAGATGCACGTACGGTTGTTCAATTCTATCTTTTTTATTGTTATTCTTTATTTTTTTCTCGTCGACTCATTGTGGGAGATAGAAGAACTTTTTTTAGAGTATATCATCAGGGTAATGATTCATCAACCCGCGAGCTCTTTTTATGAGGCCCAAACGGGAGAATTTCTCCTGGAAGCGGAAGAACTTTTGAAATTGCGCGAAACCCTCACAAGGGTTTATGGACAAAGAACGGGCAAACCCTTATGGGTTGTATCCGAGGATATGGAAAGGGATGTTTTTATGTCAGCAACAGAAGCCCAAGCTCATGGAATTATTGATCTTGTAGCGGTCGAATAAAATGAATAAAAATAGTTAACCATTTGAAATTTTATCTTGTTACTAGGTTTACCATTCTGGGTTTAATATTCTATTAACTAGAAATACATTCGGTTAGGATTGATCTAAACCAGCCCATTATGTATATAATTCAGTATGCCAACTATTAAACAACTTATTAGAAACACAAGACAGCCAATCAGAAATGTCACGAAATCCCCCGCGCTTCGGGGATGCCCTCAGCGCCGAGGAACATGTACTAGGGTGTATGTGTGACTCGTTCAGATTAGAAACTGGAACAAAAACAAATGAAAGGAAACAATTTTTCCAGTATCAATAATCAGTACCGGTGAATAGTATAAACTCCAGTCACTATCTAAAATGAAAAAGATCTATTCATCTATTGGGTATGAAATTTATGGTTTCTGTTGGTATAAATCGGGTTTAAGATAAGAAAAAATTTCCAATTGGTAGCGAACGTTATCCATTTAGCAGGGAATCTTATTTTAAGAGCAAAAAATTCTGCTCCCATTCTTCCAAGAACGGACTAACAGGGTCAGCTATCCAGCTAACCTTCAAAATTAAATACCGTTACTGTACAGGTGGATCTCATTGTGAAAGACCTATTACTGAATAATTCATGGGTAGAGCCAAAAAGTTTGAACTGTACAAGTTATCAATAAGATTCTGGAAATGAAGTTAAAGGGCTCCGGTGTATAGAGAGGACCTCACCGTTTAAAAAGTAACCATAGAAACGAAGGAACCCACTATTTCTTTAATCATCTATATTTAACTTGAATTTACATTTTTTTTATTTACTTTTGTTTGATACATTAATACAATTTCTTATTTTTTTTTGTCTTGTTTCAAGGCGAAATGTCGAAAAAAAGAAAAAAAAAGAGTGGTTGGGAAGGTTATAGTAGCAAAAGCCATTGGAATTTATATTTTATACATTGGAAAAATCCGTTTTGTTATTAATAGACCAGGAGGAGAAAAGAATAACTCAAAGAAAGAAAATCAATTAGTTATTCATCAAAGTTTCATTTATTCAATGACTAGAGTTAAACGAGGGTATATAGCTCGAAGACGCAGAAGAAAAATTCGTTTATTTGGATCAAGCTTTCGAGGGGCTCATTCAAGACTTACTCGAACTATTGCTCAACAGAAAATAAGAGCTTTAGTTTCGGCTCATCGGGATAGAGATAGGCAAAAGAGAGATTTTCGTCGTTTGTGGATCACTCGGATAAACGCAGTAATTCGCGAAAAGGGGGTATACTATAATTATAGTAAATTTATACACGATCTGTACAAGAGACAGTTGCTTCTTAATCGTAAAATACTTGCACAAATCGCTATATTAAATCCGAATTGTATTTATATGATTTACAATGAGATCATAAAAAAAGAAGATTGCAACAAATATCTTGAAATAATTTAAATCAAGTTCCCCGGAGTTTATTCTCCGGGAGTATAGAGTAGAAATTCGTCTGATAAAATACGATAAATAAATAAAAATCAACAAATCCATTCAAAAAAAAAAAATTCCCAATTTTTATATTATCTTACGACGTGACAATCAAATTTAGATTCTTCTAGATTATCAGATTTTTTTAGACCAAAACCCCAACCCTGCTTGAGTTCAGATTCAAATTTGGATTCAATTATCAATTAAATTAAGTCTATTATTTATTTTTGGTTCTAAAACTAGCAGTTCTGGTAGTCGACTCGGTTCTTTCAAATTGTTTCTCATTATTAAGAAAAGGTAACAAAGATAAAATACGAGCTTGTTTTATAGCAATAGTAATTAATCGTTGTTGTTTCAAGGTCAATCTATTTACTCGCCTAGATAAAATTTTTCCTTGTTCACTAATAAATCGACTAATTAAACTCATGTTTCTATAATCAATTCGATCCCCCGATTGGATCGGGGGCAAACGCCTACGAAAGGATCGCTTGGATTTAATAAAGGGTCGCTTGGATTTATCCATAGTTTGTTTAGTTTATTCCTTATACCGAAAATCCTATTTCTTACATTCTAATTTTTTTTAGGTCCAGCCGAAATAGGATTTTATTTGTTTATGTTTATTTATCTATTTATATATAATAATATGAATTAAATATATAAATCCATTTTCTATTAAAAATAATAGTAAATAATATTATATATAATGAAAATTGTTTTGTCCCTTTACTTGAAAGGATAATCGACAGACGTTCGGTTCGATCTATTTCTTTATCTCTCCATGAATTGTATGTTTGTAACAATAGGGACAGAATTTTCGCAATTCCAACCGACTAGGCGTATTGTGGCGATTCTTTTGAGTAATATATCTGGAAACGCCCCGTGATCCCTTATTAACACTCTTTCGAACACAACCCGTACATTCCAAAATAACTTTTACTCGGACATCTTTACCCTTAGCCATGAACCTCCTTTGGATATTTGATTCAAGCAACTTTTCTATTTTTTTACTTTCTTCAAGAAAAATAGAAAAGTTGCAAATACAATTCGAAAGATTTTGTTGAAATCAATAGAGTAATAATAATAATATATAAGTAAAGAAATACTACATAATCAAATTCACAAGGTTTCTAATTATATTTAGAATCACAGTATTTCATTTAAGTATCTTGTATAATACTCTTACCCTAGACCCACATTTTTTTTATTTCCATTCGAGCCTGAACCTAAGTTTTGATGAGGTTGAATCCACTTTTCTTCTTTACTAAACTAACCCTATTTTTTTTATTCTAAAAAAAAAAGAGGGGAGGGATTAGTCACAGATAGTTGATTCTATCTCTAATCTTCGTTAACCCCTTCCCATATCAATAACTAGAATGAAAAAAAGGGGAATGTCAACGCATCTGGGAAAAAACGATTGATTTCTATTAATAGACCGGCTAAAGACCCAAACCATAAAGTACTTAGTACCGGTGCCACGGAAAGATATGTTTTAAAATCTCGCATTGAAAATCCTCCTTTTTAATTTCTTTAATGTATCAAATAAAAGTAATACATATCTAATCTATGATCCGATGTATATATGATAGTTAAAGACTACTTGTGTTTGTACACAAAATCTCTAAGCTAAGTCAAATTTTTTATTAAATAAAATGTACTATAATAATGTACTATAATAATGTACTATAATAATGTACTATAATAATGTACTATAATATAGTAGATAAGATATTTTTTTTTAAGAAAAAGAATAGCATGCCCCTTCCTGCTGAACTGAGCATTCCCGAAAAGTCTTTTTTTTTAGTTTACGACAGGTTTTCATATACATAACTATACAAATCCTTTCTATTATACCTTATATGATAAGAGACAAAAAAGAAGAGGAAATGACAGGGCAAATTAAATTATGTATTTATATGGGAAATAGGGATGTGGAAAACAAGACAAGGATTCTTTACAATTACACTATAAAAAACAATTGAATTGAAAGGGATGTAGCGCAGCTTGGTAGCGCGTTTGTTTTGGGTACAAAATGTCACGGGTTCAAATCCTGTCATCCCTACCTAATTACTTTTAGGCTGAGAAGTAAGGAGGAATTAATTGAAATTTCGATTAAAACTAGAGATACGTAATCTCTCATTTTTTTTATGATACTCTAAAGGAGCGTTTTGAGTTATAAAAAAACCTTCTCTTTCCAGTCTTATCTATTGTGATAAGAAAGCGCTCTTAGTTCAGTTCGGTAGAACGTGGGTCTCCAAAACCCGATGTCGTAGGTTCAAATCCTACAGAGCGTGATTCCATTCTTGTTAGGGCCAATTGAATTCTCGAATGAGACTGAAATAGATGATACAGTAATCGAATCTAAAATTGACCTCCTGTGGATTAGAGAAAGGAGGAGGTCAATCAAAAAAGAGTTGTTAATTAATCAAAGATCTAACTGATCACCACGTCTGTATTGTAAATATGCAGTTACAAATAATCCAGCCAAAGTAATAGGAATTAGACCTAAGACGATTCCAAATAGAAAAACTTCAATCATTTCAATTCGTTTGAAAAAAAAAAAAGAAAGGTAATATCTATCCCTAAATATTGATCTGAATTATCCATGAATCTTCAATAATCAAAAATTTTCAATTGTCGCAGTAAAGAACTATAAAATGGACAGAATCCCACAGAAAAATTTCTTGAGTTGTTTATTCAATTAATTTTAAATAAGTCGTATCTTGTTTAGACCTATAAATAGAGCGGATGTTATAGTTAAAGCCGCTAGTAAAAAACCGAAATAACTAGTTAGAGTAGGCATGAAGGAGCTAAATAAAATATGTTCTTTTTATACATATGTTTCTAAAGCACTTACCTAAGTTTCCATTTGGCAAGAGAATAAGCTCAATTGAAAGTTTTTAATTCATCAACTATTACATTATAGATGTCATTAACAAAGATAACGTAAGAGCGGTAGAAAAAAAAATAAATGAATCATCATCTGTGACATCTACACATCTCGTGATTTTGAATTAACAGGTTTTTTGCAAAACCTTTGAGTAAACTAATCGAATAATAAAATTATATTATAATAACTATGCCGTGGAACTTTATTCAAAAATGAAA